TTTTCATGTAAATATGTGCAACAAGGCTTTATGGAAAAAGGGTGGTTCAACTCGATGTTGTCCAAAAAAAAGGAGTTAGAATACGGGTATGGGCTAAGTAAATCAATGGGCAGCCTTGGTTCTATTGAAAATACCAGTGTAAGTGAAGACCCGATTAGAAATGATATAGATAAAAACACTCTTAGTGGGAGCGATAGTGACAATTCTAGTTACAGTAATGTTGATCATTTAGTCGGCGTTAGAGACATTCATAATTTCGTACCTGATGATACTTTTTTAGTTAGGGATAATAATAGGGACAGTTATTTCATATGTTTTGATATTGAAAATCAAATTTTTGAGATTGACAATGCTCATTCTTTTCTAAGTGAACTAGAAAGCTCTTTTTCTAATTCTCGGAATTCTTGTTATCTAAATAGTGTATCTAATAGTGATGATCCCCACTATGATCCTTACATATATGATACTAAATATAGTTGGAATAAACACATTACTAGCTGTATTGACAGCTATTTTCGTTCTCAAATTTGTATTGATAGTTACATTTTAAGTGGTATTGTCAATTACAATGACAATTACATTTCTAGTTACATTTTTGATGAAAGCAGAAATAGTAGTGAAACCCAGAGTTCAAGTATAAAAACGAGTCCGGCTGGTAGTGAGTTAACTATAACAGAAACGGAAAATTCTAATGATCTAGATTTTACTCAAAAATATAGGCATTTATGGGTTCAATGCGAAAATTGTTATGGATTAAATTATAAGAAATTTTTGAAATCAAAAATGAATATTTGCGAACACTGTGGACATCATTTGAAAATGAGTAGTTCAGATAGAATAGAACTTTTGATTGATCCAGGTACTTGGGTTCCTATGGATGAAGATATGGTCTCTGTGGATACCATCGAATTTCCGTTGGAAGAGGAATCTTACAAAGATCGTATTGATTCTTATCAAAGAAAAACAGGATTAACTGAGGCTGTTCAAACAGGCACAGGTCAACTAAACGGTATTCCCATAGCAATTGGGGTTATGGATTTTCAGTTTATGGGGGGTAGTATGGGCTCCGTAGTTGGCGAGAAGATCACTCGTTTGATCGAATATGCTACCAATCGGTTTTTGCCTCTTATTCTAGTGTGTGCTTCCGGAGGAGCACGCATGCAAGAAGGAAGTTTGAGCTTGATGCAAATGGCTAAAATAGCTTCCGCTTTATATGATTATCAATCAAAGAAAAAGTTATTCTATGTATCAATCCTTACATCTCCTACTACTGGTGGGGTGACAGCCAGTTTTGGTATGTTGGGCGATATCATTATTGCCGAACCCAATGCCTACATTGCATTTGCGGGTAAAAGAGTAATTGAACAAACATTGAATACGACAGTACCTGAGGGCTCACAAACGGCTGAATATTTATTCCATAAGGGCCAATTCGACCTAATCGTACCACGTAATCTTTTAAAAGACGTTCTGAGTGAGTTATTTCAGCTCCACGCTTTCTTTTCTCTGAATCAAAATTCAATCAAGTGGATCCTTAATAAAAAAAATATATTAATTAATCAAAATATAAATTATTATTTTTTTTTTTATAAAACGAGTAGTTATTTAGTTTATAGAAATCAAAGCCAAAATCCATTCTACGGATTTTGGCTTGGTAGCATTTGATAACATAAGATTTAATTGTAAAAATAATTATGCGGATCATTTTTTTTTTACCGACATTCCCGATTACTAATCAGTAAAAACCTCTATCAAAAAAAAAAGAATGCATTCCTTACTTCCGCTAAATTTAAATTAGGCAAGGAGAATAAAGCGAATTTCACGTTCTCTTCTTATGTGTATATAATTCAAATATAGAAAATTTAAAAGTGAAAAGTACAGAATCTTGCATCTTTCGATATTTTTTTTAGAATCCCCAGTTTTACTAAGACTCCCTATTCCCGGATCGGATTGTAACAAATTTTTCAGGAAGTTGTAAGAAACTCTTTCTTTATTTTATTCCATTTTATGAAATTCAAATTATAAGACAAAAACAAGATAATAAAAAAGGCGATTATCATATATATATATATTTCATGTAGAAAGATGAAAAATTATATTTATTTAGTTCGGCATTCCTTGCACTTATTTTATTATATTTATATATTTTTTATTATATCACATATACTCACTTAGATATGCTTAGTATAATTCTATATGAATTATAAATAATGATTATAAGATACCTTTATAACAATATAAATAACAATATAACAATAACAGGTAAAAATAGTAAATCCAGGTATCCATTTTATGACAAATTTACCCTCTTTTTTTGTGCCTTTCGTGGGCCTAATATTGCCGGCAATTGCGATGGCTTCTTTATCTCTTCATATTCAAAAAAACAAGATTTTTTAGATATCGATATGATGGGGCTAAATCTCATCTATTTTGTTTTTTTTTTTTTTCAAGATTTAGACTTAGACCATAACACAGATATCTATTTCTTAGAATAAAATATGTGATGTGGTTTCCCCCGAACATAAAGAAACTGTTATTGTTATTCGTGTGTAAACATGATATATGAGTAAATAAATTATAGCTATTTGCAACGAAATCAAATCGGGATCGGGGCGAATGCCTTAAATGTAAAGTGAATATATCTATATGTATGTGGATTTCTATAGGAAATCATACGAAATGGATATTATTATTTTATATCTAACCAATTCGATGAATTACTCCTAAAATAAAAGTTCACATCAGAATAGTGCTAGTTGATGGGAGTTATTTCGGAAACACACAAAAAGTCAAATTAATTTGGGTTATTCTCTCAATTTCAATAAAATGCAACTAGATCTAGTATGAATTGGCGATCAGAACATATATGGATAGAACTTATAGCAGGGTCTCGAAAAACAAGTAATTTCTGCTGGGCCTTTATCCTTTTTTTAGGTTCATTAGGGTTTTTATTAGTTGGAATTTCCAGTTATCTTGGTAGAAATTCGATATCTTTATTTCCGCCTACGCAAATCATTTTTTTTCCACAGGGGATCGTGATGTCTTTCTACGGAATTGCGGGTCTCTTTATTAGCTCTTATTTGTGGTGCACAATTTCGTGGAATGTAGGTAGTGGTTATGATCGGTTCGATAGAAAAGAAGGAATAGTGTGTATTTTTCGTTGGGGATTTCCTGGAAAAAATCGTCGCATCTTCCTCCAATTCTTTATGAAAGACGTCCAGTCCATCAGAATAGAAGTGAAAGAGGGTATTTATGCTCGTCGTGTCCTTTATATGGAAATCAGAGGCCATGGCGCTATTCCTTTGACTCGTACTGATGAGAATTTGACTCCACGAGAACTTGAGCAAAAAGCTGCTGAATTGGCTTATTTCTTGCGTGTACCAATTGAAGTATTTTAAAAAATGAATTGAAACTGAAATGAAAAGAATGAATGCTTTTTTTATTTTCAATAGAGAGATTATATCTTGTAGATTCTCTTTTTTTTTGTTTTGTCAATCAATTTTTCTTTTTATCCCTTTTTTTTTGTACTTCTTAATTACCAAACGATTGGGATGCTTATAACGATAGCTTTTTTGTCTTGTTTTGGTAGTCATTTTTTTTATCAGAATCACAATATTCTTCAGAAAATTCTCTCAATTATTCCCCGTCGTTTTTTTTTTTTTTTCAAAAAATTTGATATTTTGATAGAAAGAGAGTTCTTTCGTTTCAAAATCTGAATAATATTTGTTACTTGAAGGGGCTCTTTCATGCATTTCTTTATTGAAAGGGGGTCGCTCTCTTCGAATTTTAGCAAGTGATAGATTTGGAAACAATCTCTTTATTCGAAGTGGATTCTTTTTTATTCCATTTCTGTATTATTTATAAATTCAAGTACTAACCGCTGAATCATACACAAAAAAAGCGGGGAATAGATTCGTGGGCTCGATAACTTGTAATAGAACTGATCCTTGATAGGAATATTAGTTAGTATTATATAGCGTCAACGAATGGGGTGAGTTCATTAAAAATTCAAAGACGAAAAAATGGCAAAAAAGAAAGCATTCATTCCCCTTCTATATCTTGCATCTATAGTATTTTTGCCCTGGTGGATCTCTCTCTCATTTACTAAAAGTCTGGAATCTTGGGTTACTAATTGGTGGGATACTAGGCAATCCGAAATTTTTTTGAATGATATTCAAGAAAAGAGTATTCTAAAAAAATTCATAGAATTAGAGGAACTCTTACTCTTGGACGAAATGATAAAGGAATACCCGGGAACACATCTACAAAAGCTTCGTATCGGAATCTACAACGAAACGATCCAATTGATCAAGATGCACAATGAAGATTGTATCCATACGATTTTGCACTTCTCGACAAATATGATCTGTTTCGTTATTCTAAGTGGTTATTCTATGCTAGGTAATGAAGAACTTGTTATTCTTAACTATTGGGTTCAAGAATTTCTATATAACTTAAGCGACACAATCAAAGCCTTTTCCATTCTTTTAGTAACTGATTTATGTATAGGATTCCATTCGCCCCACGGTTGGGAACTAATGATTGGATCTGTCTACAAAGATTTTGGATTTGCTCATAATGATCAAATTATATCCGGTCTTGTTTCTACCTTTCCGGTCATTCTAGATACAATTTTAAAATATTTGATTTTCCGTTATTTAAATCGTGTATCTCCCTCACTTGTAGTGATTTATCATTCAATGAATGACTGAAAAATGATTCACTGATCCAATTAGAATGGTTGGTTGTTACTTTGTACATAAGCAAAACATTCAAAACTGTACTTATTCTTTTTACTCATACAAGGGATTCGATTCCTCCTATATTCTATTCCATTACAATAAAATTCTTTTAGTACATAGCAGAATCATAGATAGGGAACTATACTAGACTAAGAACCTACCTAATTTTATTGTATAAATTTTCGATACCAATGATTGGACCATGCAAACTATAAATACCCTTTTTTCTTGGATAAAGGAAGAGATTACTCGATACAT